TCCTAATTCCCCATCCTCAAATCAGTCCTTCCAATTGGAGGAGTTAAATCTTGATAGAATTCGAAAAAGCCAGAAAGTAAGAGAAAAAAAAAAAAACAAAAAACAAAAAATAAGTAAATTGCCCTTCCTATTTCTAGGATTAAACAAAAGGATTCGCAAATAAAAGTGCTAATGCTACAACCAGCCCATAAATTGTTAAAGCTTCCATAAAAGCCAGACTAAGCAATAAAGTACCTCGTATTTTTCCCTCCGCCTCGGGCTGTCTCGCGATCCCTTCTACTGCCTGGCCCGCAGCAGTACCTTGACCAACTCCAGGTCCAATAGAAGCAAGCCCAACAGCCAACCCAGCAGCAATAACGGAAGCGGCAGAAATCAGTGGATTCATGATAAGTCCCTCGCACTAAAATAAAGCAAAACTAAAGAAATCGTTAATGATACAATCGTCCAATAAATTATGACTTAATTATTCCGTCACTAGGATTCGCCCAGCCGAAGTAACTACGAACTCCCAATTGGCATAATAATAATATTATTATTGAACCATCAAAACTTTTTATATATCTCTTTTTTAGTTTCGATCCACAGGCACAACGCAGGATTTTTGTAAATCCATACAACTTTTGTTCTTCCATTTCTTTTTTCGGAACCCTTTTTTGCATTCTTCGTTCGTTTTCTTTCTTTCATCTCTTTATTTTTATTGATTCAATTCCCAGTCAAAGCAAATACGAAATCGAACAATTTCTATTAGAATCCCTATCGAAATTCACAATAATCCCAAGAGTAGGGTGGATTAGATATATCTTTAGTTCATATATAACTAGCAATATCTAATATCCCATATACATGTCTTTCTTACAGAACGTAAACCAACTATTCATATCTTAGACTCCAAGTATTCGTATCTTAAAGTCAATCGTATTCTAGAACTCCTTTTCAAATTCAAAAAATACACAAGAGTTGGCATTTGATTCCATATACCTAATTATGTCCCCCTCGCCGAATCACCCCGTTTTTTAGAAATCTCTCTTTTTTTTTAATCACCCGCCTGTGATACTATAAGAATTTTTATTCAAATTATTACTCTTGGTATTTGCTATTCGAATTGAATGAACAAAAATGAACAAAACAATATAAAGAAAATATTAATTGGCGGGGAGAGGGGGGGATGATATAATAAGGCCAAAGAGTAATTTGAGGAAAAAGATCCTTTAGATCTCTTTCCTACAATTCCCCAATATCGTCATTTTTTTTTTTCTACGACTCTTGATCGTATATGCTGTATTTGTAGATTTATGTTTGGATATGTATTTTTCCTAAGTATATGTATTTTTCCTAAGTATAAGTAGATTATCTTGAGTTACGCATACATTGCCTTTTTTATAAGCTACAAAAAAAGACGATTTCGAAAACGAGTCAATGATGTCCCTCCATAGATTCGCCTATATAAGCCGCAGCTAAAGTTGCAAAAATAAGAGCTTGAATACCGCTTGTAAATAATCCAAGGAACATGACGGGTATAGGAACCACTAAAGGTACTAAAGAAACAAGAACAACAACTACTAATTCATCGGCTAATATATTCCCAAAAAGTCGAAAACTAAGTGATAGGGGTTTTGTGAAATCTTCTAAAATGTTAATGGGTAAAAGAATTGGAGTCGGTTGAATGTATTTACTGAAATAGCCTAATCCCTTTTTGGAAAGACCCGCATAGAAGTATGCTATTGACGTGAGCAAAGCTAAAGCAACGGTAGTATTTATATCATTCGTGGGTGCGGCTAACTCCCCATGAGGTAACTCTATGATTTTCCAAGGTAAAAGAGCACCTGACCAATTAGAAACAAAAATAAAAAGAAACAGAGTTCCAATAAAGGGAACCCATGGGCCATATTCTTCTCCAATCTGAGTTTTGCTCACGTCTCGAATGAATTCAAGGACATATTCGAAGAAATTTTGAGTGGCAGTCGGAACGGTTTGTGGATTCCGAACGGCTATAAAGGCTGAAACTAATAAGATAGCAATTACAACCCAAGAAGTAATAAGTACTTGGGCATGGACCTGGAACCCACCTATTTGCCAATAGAAATGTTGGCCTACTTCCACACCGGATATATCGTATAACCCCCTTAGTGTATTCATGGAACATGATAGAACATTCATATTGCCCTCTGACCGAAATAGAAATTTTAAAAGAATTATTTTGATTCAACCATCTTCTTTTCGACTTGTCTACTTGAATTGTATATTTTGAATATCTACTAATTGCATAATATCCACCAGGTTTGTCTCTTTTCTTTTGTGCGATTCAGGAATAGTACCCAATCCATAAATATATGGAGTTACCAAAATAATTTATTTATCTTATTATTAATCAATGATTTCGTATATAGCTAGAGCGACCCTCACAAATTGCGAATACTAATTTGTTAAGAATTAATCGGATTGAGGCTATAGCGTCATCGTTTGCTGGAATCGAAATATCTGCGAGATCGGGGTCACAATTTGTATCGATTAAACAAATTGTTGGAATTCCCAAAGTGATACATTCTCGAAGAGCCGTATATTCTTCTTGCTGATCAACGACGATTACAATATCGGGTACCCTCGTCATATATTTAATCCCGCCCAGATACGTTTGCAGACGCGATAATTGTCTCTTCAAAATAGCGGCATCCCTTTTTGGAAGACTGTCGAGTCTCCCCCCTTTTTGTTCCGTTCTCAAATCCCTGAACTTGTGAAGTCGCGTTTCTGTAGTGGACCAATTGGTTAACATACCGCCGAGCCATTTTTGATTAACATAATGGCACCGAGCCCTTATTGCAGCTCGCGCGACTAAATCAGCTGCTTTATTTTTAGTACCAACAATTAAGAATTTTTTTCCCCTACTTGCTGCATCAAAAACTAAATCACAAGCTTCTGATAAAAACCGAGCAGTTCGCGTCAGATTTGTAATATGAATACCTTTATGTTTTGCAGATATATAAGGTGCCATTCTAGGATTCCATTTCCGAGTACCATGACCAAAATGAATTCCTGCTTCCATCATCTCTTCCAAATGGATGTTCCAATACCTTCTTGCCATTTCTCCCCCACTTCCTCTTTTTTTTTTTGTTAAGAGACGAGGCGCCCTGAAATAAATAATTGTTCCGAGGGAACCTTCTCTTCTACCAGAGAGTGACCATTGATACACGACCCAGGCTATTCATTACTTTCTATTCATTATTATCCTTCGTTCTATTCATTATTATCTTTCTTTTCTTACCATTAAGAAATGAAATGATCACAAATAGTTAAAAGAATTCGCTCCTAGGACTCATTAAACCCTCTAAGCAATTGTGCTCTGATGTATCATGGAAAGTCGTTGAAATGCACGAGTCAAATAATTCTCTGTGGTGTAAGAAAATATCTCTCATTTCCCCCCCGAATAAATTCCCTTTTTGTCTTTCCAAAAGAATGTTGTTATGCTGCCTTGAACAGTGGACTAATCCTTTGAATCCGGTACCGACTGGTATTATCCCCCCCAGAACAACGTTTTCTTTCAGGCCTTTCAACCAATCGATACGACCTCGGAGAGCAGCTTTTGCTAAAACTCGCGTGGTTTCTTGAAAACTCGCTTCGGATATAAAACTTTGAGTATTCAGAGACGCTCTCGTTATTCCCAATAAGATAGCTCGATAACAGATCACTTCTTCCAAAGCGCGCCCCATTCGTTCCGCTCGTAACAATCCAATCAGTTCGCCGGGTAAAAAAATATTAGACATTCCATCTTCGGAAACTAAAACTTTTGATGTTATTTGACGTACAATAATTTCTATATGCCTATTATGGATCTGCACCCCCTGCGATCGATAAACCTTTTGGATCTTATTAACCAAAGAGATACGACTTTGCACTATAGTTAGCTCAGCACCAATCAAGAATCCCCAGGGAATCCCAAGAATTCTTGTTATACTCGCGTTCCAACCCTCAACTCTCTTTTCTAGGTTCCTCGATATTGAATCAAGCGAACGCACTTCTAACACCTGTTCTACTTTTGGAAGACCCTGCGTTATATCACCAGATCTCGATTTTTCATATATAAATGTAACTAATGTATCCCCTTCGTAAAGAATTGCTCCATAATGCCCATGAACAGTTGCTCCAGGAGTAGCCAAATAAGGCTTAGCTGATCGTATTACTACAGAGTTAACTTGAACAATTAAAACTTGACCGGATTTTAGGTATGGTCCCCTTTTGGTTATACGTACATTTTCACAAGGAAACTGCCCAAGACTAATTATCGGGGACATTTCCTCACAATAATTAGGCTGTAGAAAATACCAATTCAAATTAAATGGATTCAAAAGGATCTTACTATCTGTATCAGGATTATAAATTTCCCCGTTTTCGTCCATTAAATAATATTTAAGTACTTGAAAAGGCTGTTTTAAATTGTCAAGTTTCAAATATTTAGTTACCGAGATATGATTATGAGTTATTAAATAGTAAAATGAATAAAAATTCGCAATTTGAAGGAATGTTCCTAAGGGTCCCAACGAAGTCTTAATTAGAGTTAGCGAATCTTTTTGAATTGGAATTGATTGTTTTATCACATTGTGATATTTTACATCGTTCAATGGACCCATTCGAAAATAATTAGATGATGATAAAATTATCAAAGATTGGCATTCCTTATTTTTATTCAACAACGTACGAATAGTTCCTTGATTTTGTCTAAGCGATTGTTCAACCCCTGCCTTGCCAAAAACGGAATAAAACGGATTGCTATTGGTGCGAGCTGAACCATTATCAGAAATTAATCCTGAACCCGACGGATGATCCCTTTTTCTGAGATACGAAATATTGGATTTCACTAAGTTGATTCTTAGGAAATCTCGAATCAGACCATTTGTACGTACTTCAACAAAGGAAGCACAAACCTCTTCGACGGAAGCACTTTTGTTGTCTTGGTCCCAATTCAACACTAAACACGTCCGAACTAATTGAAGACTTGTATCAGAAAT